ATCATATTCGTGAAGCAGAAACATAGAAGCACTCCTATTAATGTGGAATATACCGAATTAGTTGATTCAAATTGGAATTCTCAATTCATCCATAACTACATTAGTCGAAACAACAATTTTGATCAAACCACATAGTTTCGTTTGTTTACTTGTTGTGGGTCATGTATCGTCTCAAGATTCATCCAATGGAATCCCACTTACACTTACTTCGATTCTATTTAGATATGGTGTAGACATATAATGCTATTATACAAATCAAACTCTCTCCTACCTTGCCTCGGGTTTTCTATCAAACAAAAAAAGGAATTAAGGAATTTTTTTGAAAGAATATTTTAAATAATATGAATTGAAAGTGAAATAATATTCAAACAATATTATTCAAATAAGATTAAATATTAAACATAAAGAATTTCAATATTCTATTAATATAATAGAGCCAAAGAGGAGGTCTGGCCCATTTTTTCTCTCTCTCTCTTTTTTTTTTTCTTAGTGATTTAGAATATAGTCAGTAGTCAGATGTAATAGAATTTCTAGGAATTTCCATCTCGGGATTTATGGTATATTCTACGTGGCTGTGTTGGTGTATTCTTTTCATTAAGATCCGGATAGAGGATTATTGTTTCTATTGATTTGATACGGATACGAAAACGGAATGCATCGACCGATTCGATTCTCTCTCCCTGTCCCAGATTTATACTTAATTGATTTGATTCAATCCATTGAATTGTGAAGAACCCTTCCATATAAAAACTCGTGGGTTCCTATACCCAAATTAGGAAACTTTGGACCTGTACTACCCCGGCCCCGGCTTTACCCCCGAGTTAGAAGTCTTGAAAGAATCATTTCAGACCCATTTCTAGGACTAAAGATCGTGATTTGGAATGACTCGAAATACTTATTTATTTAATGTAATAATAACACCTAGCAGGACCAACCAACGAGTTAGGTTTCGTGACAACAAAAAACGTTTCTTTTGAAGCAAACCTACAAAATGGGGCATAGTTTAATGGTAGAGTCGGCTGAATCGTAAATGATTTACAGAAGATACTTCGAATGGAATCATGCGTTGTCGAACGATTCGATAGACAAAATCTCCCCATCCCAAAACCAACTCATAGAACATAGAAATAGAAGAGGGTGCGTTGATACATTTAGGACCAATTCATTGTCTCTAAAACAATGAATTGGGATTGTTGTTCTGCCAAAAGGCGATACGTCGGGGGATTCCTAACTCATCCAAGTTCAAATGGGCCCTAATCTTTTTAGATAAAGTCTGCATTGGTAGAATTGGAATGATGAACAAATTGGATTGGGTAAATTGGAATAAAAAAAAAGAAGTTATAAGTTTAAGTATTGTACAGAAAAATGACGACTTGCTTTGCTAAGCCGGTTATACAAAGAAAAGCCTATTGTACAATGAAACTTACCAAAGAGCTTCGTTTTTGAAACTCTGGCTTTTCTACAAATACAAGAACAAGAATAGGTTCTAGATAATGTGACTTACTATTAGATTGAATTTGGATTTGATTTGGTTGGGTCAGGTTGGAGTTTTTCTTGAGCCAGGCTCATGTTATGATTTTGACTTCATAAATTGACTTGGGTATACCAAAGCAAAGGTGTATCACTAAATCTTGGATCATGGACAAATAAAAGAGGAAAAAGGCCGTATGTCATTCACAGACGAAGATTAATGAAGAAGAATGGGTTTGTTTATCCGAGATTTGAAAATACCGATCCGATTGGATCCATTGGAATAAATTATTGTTTTCAAGCCCCGAGGGATCTCCGTGATCCTGTGGGAATGATTCCATTTCTATGGAACAATCAACCGGCCGGTCACACGCACTAATTAGGAAATGAATACAAAAATGTATAGGGCTATACGGACTCGAACCGTAGACCTTCTCGGTAAAACAGATCAAACTTATTATTATCGAAATGATTCGAACTGTTTCAAAGACCCAACATGCGTTTTTTTTTGCATTGGGCTCTTTCATTAACTGATAAAAAGATCGGCTAGTCTACCATATTTTTTCTTGACAGGAAGATAACGAGATGGCTCCATGTGCTCGGATTCATTATTTGAATTCTGATCCGGGAGCAATACCAAAGTGTTTCAAAGAAGGGTTACCCTGACGTAGGTCTGCCTCCGGCCTAGATCAACCTAAGTTAAATGGAGTCTCTATCAATCCGCCCCAAGAGTCAAATATGATACTTCATACACCTTAAAGTTCATAGGACGAAAAGAGGTTATTTTGAGGTCCTTATCCTCATTATGCCTAGCATTGAAGGGCCTGGGTATTCACCTTATCAATGATCAAACCAATGATGGGTTCTATTTGGTACCTGAATTGGCACCTGAATCGGACCGAACAAAATATTTGTCAGGCTATTGTTCTCTTGTTCCCTCGAATCCATGGAGTAAGACATCGATTTCTCAATAAGATCAATTCTGTTGATTGCATGATGGACTCCTCTGAAAAAGCATTGGCGCGCGTGT